GTTTTTTGGTAATATTAGTATAAGTTTATTATTTTTAATTTTCCATTAAAAAATTTATTATTATAAATAAATTATAATTTAGCCTTCCAAACTAATTTTGAAATTTTCCCACCTATTTTTATTATTTATTGTTTTTTTTTATTGTTGTTTTTTAGTTTTTTAAATTTTTGTATTTTTGATTATTTTATTTGGTGGAGGGTTTTTGTTATTTGTACTTTTGTTTTTGTTTTATTGGTTAAGGATTGTGATATTAATTGTTTAATTAGTTATTATGTTTTGCCGGAAGTTTGTGGATATTATTTTTTAGTTTTTAATAATTGGAAAATGCAATTTTTATTATTAATATTAAAATCTGGTAGTGCTCCGTTTCATTTTTGAATTTTTAGTGTTTTAGAGGGACTTAAGAAATGGTATGTTTTATGATTTTTGACGTTACAGAAATTGCCTTATTTTTTTGTTTTGGTTAATTTTTGGGGGGATTTTTTTTTTATTATTTTGTTTATTGGTATAGTTTTATGTTATATTCAGGTATTTTTATTACGTAGTTTTTTTGATATATTAGTTGTTGTTTCTACTGAGTCATTTAATTGATTATTATTATTAAGAATTTTTTCTTTTAGTGATGTTTTTTTTTTTGTTTTTTTTTATTATTTTATTATGTTTTTAGTATTATCTTATATTTATAGTAGTGTAAATTTTTTTAGAGTAGAGATAGTTTTATTATTTTTTAATGTTCCTTTAAGTTTAACTTTTTTTTTAAAGATTTTATTAATTTTTGGTAGTGGTATTTTTGTTGGGTATTTTTATTTATTTTTATTATTTATTATACCTATTATATCTTTGGGTATTAGTTATTTTTTTTTTTGTATTTCAATATCTAATTTTAATGTTGGTGTTAAATATTATGATTATCTAGTTTATGTATTATTTTGTTTTGGTTTGTTAGTTTATTTTTAATTTTTATTGCTATTTTAGTTTATTTTTAAAATATTTAATTTGTAATTAAAGGAAATTTTATAGCATGTATTTATGTTTTTTTGTTGTTTTATTGTTTTTTTTTGATTATTTTTTGTTTTTTGTTTTTTTTATATTTTTTGTTTTGTTTGGATTTTTTGATTATTCTTGATGTGGTGGTATTTTTTATTATGATTCTTTTAATTTTTTATTTTTGTCTTTTATGAGTGTAATTGTTCTAGGTTTTATTTATTTATCTGAATTATATTCTGGTTTATCTTTTTATAGTTCTTTGATTATTTTTTTTAGTGTTTGTTTTTTTCTTTCTGGTAATTTATTATTGTTATATGTTTTTTATGAATTAACTATGATTCCTGTTTTATTTTGTCTTTTAGGTTATGGTCGGCAAGTTGAGAAGATTAGTGCTTGTTATTATTTAATTTTTTATACTTTGTTTTTTGGAATACCTTACTTATTTTTATATAGTCATGTTTTAGGTTTTTTTAATTTTGTTTATTATGATTTTTTTATTTCTTATGAATATATATTTTTAATTAGTTTGTGTTTTTTAGTTAAGTTTCCTGTTTATTTTTTACATGTTTGGTTGCCTAAAGCTCATGTTGAGGCTCCTACTAGAACTAGAATAGTTTTAGCAGGAGTAATATTGAAGTTAGGTGGTGTAGGTATTTATCGTATTAGTAAATCTTTAAATTTTTTTGGTCTTGAGTTTATATTTTTTTTATCTTTAATTGGTATAGTTTTTTGTTCTTTTATTTGTTTATGTCAAAGTGATAGTAAGTCTTTGGCTGCTTATTCTTCTATTTGTCATATAGGTTTTGTTTTGTTATCTGAAGTTAGAATGGTATATTATGGTAAATCTATAGCTTTAGTAATAATGTTAGCTCATGGTTATACTTCTGTTTTAATATTTTATTTTATTGGAGAATTTTATCATATTTCTAATAGTCGTTTAGTATATTATTTACGTGGTTATTTTAATGTTAGTTTATTATTTTGTTTAATATTTAGTTTTGTTATAATATCTAATTTTAGTTTTCCTGTTTCTATTTCTTTTTTTTCTGAGTATTTAATGTTAAATTATGTTAGTTCTATTTATTATTTTAGTTTTATTTTTTTGTTTTTTTATTATTTGGTTTCTTTTTATTATTCTGTTTATTTAATAGTTTGTTTTTTTATTGGTTGTAAAAATGATAATTATATTTTTGATGGTCGATGTATTATTTGTTTACCTATTTTTTTTATAATGTATAATTTTTTTTGGTTTATTTATGTTATTTAATATGGATATTTTTTGTGGAATGACATATCGTAGTGTTATAGGTCAAAGAATTATAAATACTGTTAATCATAAGACTATTGGTACTTTTTATATTATTCTAGGTTATTGAGCTGGTCTTGGAGGTTCTTTATTATCTATAGTTATTCGTTTAGAACTTTCTAGTCCAGGTGGTTATTTATTTTATAGTAATGGTCAGGTTTATAATTCTGTATTGACAATACATGGTGTTTTAATAATTTTTTTTATAGTAATACCTATTTTAATTGGTGGTTTTGGTAATTGAATACTTCCTATTATATTGGGTGCTCCTGAGATAGCTTTTCCTCGTGTGAATGCTTTATCTTTTTGATTTACTTTTGTAGCTTTGATTATAGTTTATCAATCTTTTTTTATTGGTGGTGGACCTGGTAGAAGTTGAACTTTTTATCCTCCTTTAAGTGTTGAGGGTCAGCCTGAATTATCTATTGATACTATAATTTTAGGATTGCACACTGTTGGGATTGGTTCTTTACTTGGTGCTATTAATTTTATAGTTACTACTCAAAATATACGTTCTATTGCTGTTACTTTAGATCAAGCTAGTATATTTGTTTGAACTTCTTATTTAACTTCTTTTTTATTAGTTTTGTCTGTTCCTGTTTTAGCTGGGTCTTTATTATTTCTTTTATTGGATCGTAATTTTAATACTTCTTTTTATGATACTAAGAAGGGTGGTAATCCTTTATTATATCAACATTTGTTTTGATTTTTTGGTCATCCTGAAGTTTATGTTATTATTTTACCTGTTTTTGGTATTATTAGTGAGGCTGTTTTGTTTTTAACTGATAAGGATCGTTTATTTGGTCAGACTAGTATGACTTTTGCATCTATTTGAATTGCTGTTTTAGGAACTTCTGTTTGGGGTCATCATATGTATACTGCTGGTTTGGATATTGATACTCGTACTTATTTTAGAGCTGCTACTATAATTATTGCTATTCCTAGTGCTGTTAAGATTTTTAATTGATTAGGTACTTTTTTTGGTTCTAATCAAAATATTCAGCCTATTTGATGTTGAACTTATAGGTTTATTTTTTTATTTACTTTAGGTGGTTTAAGAGGTATTATTTTAAGTTCTGCTAGTTTAGATATTATTTTACATGATACTTATTATGTTGTAGCTCATTTTCATTATACTTTAAGGTTAGGAGCTGTATATGGTATTTTTTGTGGATTTTGTTTATGATTTCCTTATATATATGGTATTTCTTTTGATAATGTTTTTATAATAGCTGTTTTTATTTGTTTTTTTTTAGGTACTAATATAACTTTTTTTCCTATGCATTTTGCTGGAATACAAGGTATACCTCGTAAGATTTTGGATTATCCAGATTGTTATTGTATGTTTCAAATTTTTTCTTCTTTAGGTTCTATTGTTACTTTTGTTGGGTTTATATTATTTAATTATTTAGTTTTTGATTCTGTTTTTTTTTCTCGTAGTTTAGGTGTATCTTCTTATAATTTTCATAGTCCTGCTTATGCTTCTAATATTCCTCCTTTACCTGATTCTTATACTGAGGAGGCTATAAGATTAGGTTTACATTGAAAGGTAATTTGAAAAAATACTCCTTTTTATAGTTATCGTCGTGTTGGTTATGGTTATCATAGTAAGTAGTTTTTATAGATATAGGTTAATTTTAAACTTTTAGTTTTCAAAACTAAAGATTTTATTCTATTAAATATTTATAATAGTTTGTTTTGGTTTTAATAATTTTTTTTGTATTTTTATTTTATTTTAGTATTGTTTTTTCTATTTTATTTTTTTTTTTAAGTTTTTTAGATTGAGATCCATTAAAGAGTTGTTTAATAATATGTATTGGAATTATTTTTATAAGTTGTTATATGTCTTTAGGTATTCATTCTTGGTATTCTTATTTTATTATTTTGATTTTTTTAAGTGGTATTTTTTCTTTATTAACTTATTTTTGTAGATTATGTAATTATAATTTTTATATTAATTATTATTATAATTTTTTTTTTTTGTTTTTTTGTATAATTTGTTTATTTTTTTTTGATTTTGATTATTCAATGTTTTATTTTGACAATAATTTTATTGTTATTTATTATGATTTTAATTATTATTATATTTTTTGAATTGTTTTTGTTTTATTATTATTATTAAATTTAATTAGTTATTCTTTTAGTGGTTTAAGTTATATACGTAGATTATAAAAGTTTTTAAATACTAAATAGATTAACTATATCTGATTACGGTTCAGCTAGAATTGTATTTTTTTTTTTGGATTTAGTTTAATTAAAATTTTTGTTTTTGGTGCATAAGATATTTTCCAAGTTATTTATTAGTTTTTTTAAATCTGTTATTTTTTTACCTGCTAGTTTTACTTTGAGTTATATATGAAATTTTGGTAGTATATTAGGTATTATATTAGTTTCACAGATTTTAACTGGTTTTTTTTTGACTTTTTATTATACTTCTGGAGATTCTTTTAGTAGAGTACAATATATTATATTTGAGGTTAATTTTGGTTGATTATTACGTATTATGCATTCTAATGGTGCTTCGATATTTTTTTTATTTGTATATATACATATTTTTAAGGGTTTGATTTTTGGTAGTTATCGTTTAATAATAGTTTGATGTAGAGGAGTAATTATTTATTTTTTGTTAATGGGTATTGCTTTTACTGGTTATGTTTTGATTTGGGGTCAAATAAGTTATTGAGCTGCTGTTGTTATTACTAGTTTAATTACTTCTGTTCCTTATTTAGGTAAATATTTAGTTTGGTGAATTTGAGGTAGTTTTAGTGTTTGTGAAAATACTTTAAAGTTTTTTTATTCTATTCATTTTATTTTGCCTTGATCTTTAATTGTTTTAATAATTTTTCATTTATTTTTTTTACATTTTACTGGATCTAGTTCTAGATTATTTTGTCATGGAGATTATGATAAGATTCATTTTTTTCCTAGTTTTTGGTTTAAGGATAGTTTAGATATTTTTTTTTATTTTATTTTAATTTTATTTGCTTTAATTTTTTCTTTTAATTTAAGTGATCCAATAATTTTTGTTGAATCTGATTCTATGGCTAGTCCTGCTCATGTTGTGCCTGAATGATATTTTTTGTTTGCTTTTACTATTTTACGTTCTGTTCCTAATAAGTTATTTGGTGTTATTTTGATATTTGCTTCTGTATTTGTTTTAATTGCTTTAGTTTGACCTAGAAGTTATTTTACTTTATTAGATAATTTTTTATATTTTTTTTCTGTTTCTTTTGTTTGAATTTTTTTTTGGTTGACTTGAGCTGGACATTATCCTACTGATTATCCTTTTAATTATTTTAATTTATTAGCTACTTTATTTTATTTTAGTTGTATTTTTTTTATGTGTTTAATTAATTTTATTAGTTCTAAGATTTTTAGATAGATATGTTTTTAGTATAAATAGTATATCAAATTTAGATTTTGAAGGTAAATTTAACATAATATTTTTGAAGTTTCGTAAGTATCATAAGATAGAGTATAGTTATTATCCTTTAATATTTGGTATTGGTATTATTGGCATTGATTTTAGTTTAGTTTTGTTTATAGGTATAGGTATGTTTTTTACTTTTTTTATTTGTTTTTTGTATTTAGTTTATGTTTCTTTTTTGTGAATAAAGGATGTTATATTAGAAGATATTAGTGGTCAATATTCTCAATTTGATTATCGTATATTTAATCAAGGTTTTCGTTTATTTTTATTTAGTGAATTAACTTTATTTTTTTCTATTTTTTGGGCTTTTTTAGATTCAGCTTTATGTCCTTTGACTTGACTTGGTGGTACTTGGTCACCTATTGGTATTTTGTCTCCTGATTATTTAGGTTTTAATGCTATAGCTAGTATTTTTTTAATAATAAATAGTCAGATTTTAAAGTATTCTCGTCGTATTTTATGTTTAAATAGTTCTAATTGTGAAGTTTTTTTATTGTTTTGTATTTTTATTGGGTCAGGGTTTTTATGTTTTCAGTTTTATGAATATAATAATAATTCTTTTGTTATAAATGATAGTATTTATGGTAATATTTTTTATATAGGTACTGGTTTACATGGTTTTCATGTTTTTATTGGAGTTTGTTTTTTATTGTTAAATTATATTCGAATAAAGTTGTTTAATTTTAATTGATATCATACTCAAGCTTATGATATGTCTATTGATTATTGGCGTTTTTTAGAATGAATGTGGGGTATTATGTTTAGTTTGTTATATGTTTGGGGTTCTTAGTGGTTATTTATAGTTTTTATTTTGTTTATTTTTTTTGTTATTTTAAGATATATATTTTATTTTATTGTTTTTTTTTGCTATTTTTTTATGAATTTATTAATATAAAAAAAAGAAAAAAAATTAAAAAGATTTTTTTTAATTCTATGTTTTTTATTTTTTTTTTAATTTTTGTTATATTATATATATATATATATATCTATATATATATATATAATATATAATATATATATATATGTAATATAGTTTATATATAAATATACTTATATAAAAATAATTATTATTAAAATAATAGTAATTATCAAATATTTGATAATTACTTAATAAATTCAATTTATAAAAAAGAATATTTAAAGAATTCTTTTTATAAATTGAATTTAGTAATTAATAAATATCTATATCATTATAACATTATATTAACATAATTTTTATAAATTAATTAATATTATATAAAATTAAATATATTTTTTATTGTTCAAATTAATAAATTATTTATCTGTATATATATTATAATTTTTATTATATCTAATTTGCATTTAGAAGATTTTTATATACTATGATTAATGAGACTTTTTAGTATAATAAGTATAATCGTTTTAAGATCGGTTGGTTTTTAAGTCATTTTTGAGACTTTAATATAAGTTTTTGTATATCTAATTGTTGATTAGAAAGTTTTTTGTCTCTTTTAATATGGTAGGATAAATTAGTCTATGAGATTCATATTCTTATGGTTTTCATATTTTTATAAAAAAGGATTAGTTTAATTTTAGAATTTTTGACTCTTAATCATAAGGTTTATTCTTTAGGTATTTATATTTTTTATTAGTATTTTATTTTTTTTATTTAAATATGATCGTTTGATTTTTATTTTGTTAAGAATTGAATTTTTATTTTTTTCTTTATTGGTTTATTATAGTTATATTTTAGAGTCTATATTGTTTTTTTATTTTATATGTTTTGGTATTTTTTCTGGGGTTGTTGGATTAGTTATTTTTTTTTTTAGTGTTAAAGGATATGGTTTTGATAAGGTTATGTTTTATTTTTAAAATATTAAGTTTGATTTTGGTTTTGGATGTATTAAGATAGTATTACTTATTTTTAGTTTATTTAGTGTGTAATTTTTTGTTCACTGGTAGTTTTTTGATTGTTTTATTAGTGTTCCAGAATAATCGGCTATACATTTTAATTTTTAACTCTATTTGTTGTAATGCTCTTTTTTATTTTTTATTTTTTATTTTATTTTTTGTAAAATATTTTAATTTTAGTTTTATTTATTAAGAGAGTTTTAAAAATTTGTTTTTTGAACTGGATTAGTACCCAGGTAAACAAAATTTATTAATTCGGGAGTAAAGTTTTTTTTAAACCGAAAAAATATTGACTGACTTTGGATTTTTCTTTGGAACATGTGATTGGAGAGCCCTCCTTTTTAGTTATTTTTATTGGCTCATGTATGATTGTTTAATTTTTATTATATTTGTAATGTTTTTTATTTTGTTAGTATTAAAAACAGATATATACTTGGCTTATGAACTAATTTTTCATGTGTTACTATTATTAATTTTTTTCGGATTATTTTTTTAATTTTAATTTGAAGTTGGAAAAGAAAGTAATTTTTTTTTTATGTTATAATGAATTTAATAAACAGAGTGGTACAAACCATCCGTCAATGGCCTAAAGGGGCGTAAGTTGTAGTATGGTAGAGGTAAGGAAACTTGTTTCTATGTTTTGTTAAAGAAAATCTTAGTTTATTTTTTTAGAATATAGAATTGTAAATTCTATGGATTTGATTTTGTTTTTTTTGTTTTATGTTGGTTTATTATTAATAATATTATTTATTTTACAGGCTGTAGCTTTTTTTACTTTATTGGAGCGTCATTTTTTAGGTGGTTCTCAATGTCGTATTGGTCCTAATAAGGTTGGTTATTCTGGTATTTTACAAGCTTTTTTTGATGGTTTTAAACTTATTAAGAAGGAGCAGTTATTATTTTATTTTTCTTCTTATGTTTCTTTTTTATTTGTTCCTTTATGTGGTTTTGTTTTAATATTTTTTTTTTGGTTTACTTTACCTTATTTTTTTAGATTTTTGTCTTTTGATTATTCTGGTATTTTTTTATTATGTTTGATAGGGTTTTCTGTTTATCCTGTTATATTGTCTGGTATTTTTTCTGGTGGTAAATATTCTTTTTTAGGAGGTATACGTTCTTGTGCTCAAAGTTATTCTTATGAGATTGCTTTTTCTGTTTATTTAATTATTTTTTTTGTTTTTAATAAGTGTTTTTTTTTATCTAGTAGTTTTGTTTTTTTATTTTTTTTGTTTTTTTTACCTTTTTTTTGTTTAGTTTTGATTGATTTGCATCGGGTTCCTTTTGATTTTTCTGAGTCTGAAAAAAAATTAGTTAGGGGTTATAATTTAAATTATTCTAGTGTTGGTTTTGCTTTTTTATTTTTAGGTGAATATGGTAATTTATTATATTTTAGTTTTTTGACTTCTTGTTTTTTTTTTGATATAAGTTTTGTTTTTTTTTATTTAATTTCTTGTGTTATTGTTTTTAGTCGTAGTTCTTATCCTCGTTTTCGTTTTGATATAATAATAGGTATGTGTTGATTTGTTATTTTGCCTTTAGGATTATATATTTTTGGTTTTTTTTATGTTATTTTTATATTTTGCTTATTTAGTTTAATTTTTGAATAATATTTTGAAAAGATATAGGTATTTTTAAGCGTTTTTGTTTTTGTTTTTTTGGTTATTAATATTTTTTTATTTATTTTATATGCAGTTTTGTAAATTTAATTTTGTTGGTTTGTTTAATGGTGTTTTTGATTTTTTTTTGAATGGTTTTGTCCATCAAGGTTTTCAATCTAGTGTATTTTTTAAATTTGTTGTTTTTTTATTGAGTATGTTTTGGATAAGTGGTTTATTATTTCCTTTATTTAGTCCTTGAGCTAGTGTTGGTTTTTTATTTTTTATTACTAATTTTTCTTGAATTGGTGTTCGTACTTTTACTTTAGCTTTTGAAAATTTTTTGGTTTTATTTGAAGGTGAACATTCTTGAGATTGATTTTCTAGGTTGGTTATATTTTTTTCTCATTGATTAAGGTTTTTAATAAGCGGTGTAGCTTTAACTTTACGTATTAGTATTATTTTTTTAATTGGACATTTTTTAATGTTTACTATTATTGATTTAAATAATTTTTATTCTTTTTTTTTACTATTATTTATTATTCCTGTAGAATTGTTTTTTGCTTTTTTACAGAGTTATATTTTTTTAACTTTGATTAGTATGTTTCTTCTTAATATAATTTAATTGTTTTTTATTATAATAGTTTAATTTTAGAATTTTGTTTTGATGAGACATAGGTTTTTTATAATTTTTGACTTTTTAGTATATATTTAGTATGTTTGTTTTCCAAACAATTGGTTTAAAAGTTAATAATTTATTTACAAAATTATGTTTTTCCTTTACCTGGTAATATATATGTTTTTTGTTGTTATTATATTCATAATTATTATTCTCATATTATTTTTTTTGGATTTTTTATTATGTTCTTAGTTAGAAGAGGTATTTTTTTTGGTGGTAATACTTTTAAATTTAGTTTAAAGCGTAGAGATAGTCGTATAATTGAATTAGTTTTACAGGTTTTGGTTGTTAATTTTTTGATTTTGATAGCTGGTCCTGGTTTTTGACTTATTCAGTATCAGGGTCGTATATTTCGTCAATCTGAGTTAGCTTTAAAAGTTGTTGGTCATCAGTGATATTGAAGTTATGAGTATGGTAATAGTAGTGAATTAAGTTTTGATTCTTTTATAAAGCCTATTGAAGATTTATCTTTAGGTGAGTTTCGTCTTTTTGATGTTGATAATCGTTGTGTTTTACCTGTTGGGGTTAATGTTGGTATTTTTTGTACTTCTAGTGATGTTATTCATTCTTTTGCTATTCCTAAATGTTTTATTAAGATAGATGCTTTAAATGGTTTATTAACTAAGATTACTTATCGTTTTTCTTGTTCAGGTTTATTTTATGGTCAATGTTCTGAGATTTGTGGTGCTAATCATAGTTTTATACCTATTGTTGTTGAGGTTACATCTTTGGAATGTTGAAAGGGTTGAGCTTTAGGTTATTTATTGGGTTAGATGAATTTTTAGTTTAAATTATAAAATATTTAGTTGTGGTCTAAGTGATTAAAAATTTTTAATTTTTTTTTTTTTTATTTTTTGGTATTGCATATCAGTAAATGTTTTTATCATATTTTATGAATAATAGAAATAAAGTGTTAAGGATAGTTTTTTTTTATTTTTACAAAATTAATAATAATTATTTTTAGTATTTATAAAACGTATTTTTATTTCTGTTTGTTTATTTTTATTGTTAAATTATATATTTTTTTAATTTTTTTGTTTTAAATTTTTTTATGTTTTGATGTTGTGTTTTACATATATTTTTTTGTTTTTGTGTTTTATTTTTTTATGATTAATTTTTTAATTATTTTATAATTTTTACTTTAGTAATTTTTTTATATAAAAATTTGTTTTTTTAATTTTTATTTTAAAACTAAAATTATTGCTAAATGTTTATTAAAAACTTAGGTTTTTTTATAAAGTTGTCTTCTGCTCTATGACGATTGTTAAATGGCAGCCTTAGCGTGATGGCATAAAAGTAGCGTAAGTGATTTGTTTTTTTATTGATTTCAAGTATGAATGAAGTTTTTAGCAATTTTTTTTCTTTTATTATAATTGAATTATTTTTTTAATTAAAAATTATTAATTAAGTTACTACAAAGATAAGTCTTCGGAAATTTTTTTTTAAATATTAATTTTTTATTATATTTAATATTTTCTTGGGGCTGGGTTTTAGAAAAAATTAAAACTATTTTTATTATTAAAAATTACTCCGGAGTTAACAGGGTAGCAGACATATAAGTAGGTTTTTATACTATTGTGCTGCGCTACATCGATGTTGTATATTTTTTATGAAAAGTAAGAGAATTTTTTTTTTTTGAAACTGTTCTTCTTGTATAAAAATAAAACTTGATATTAGTTTAGTTCGTCGTGAGACAGAGCGGTTTATCTTGTGTATCTTTTGTTTTTACTGGAACTAGTACGAAAGGAAAGTTATAGAGGTTAATATTTATGACTTTTATATTTATGAGATTTTTCTTTTTTTTAAATTTTATTATTATTTTTTTCTTTTCTTTATTAATTTCTATTGGGATGTATTTTTTTTCTTTTTTAGTTTCTTATAAGGATTTTTTTTATGGTAAAATTAGTTCTTATGAATGTGGTTTTGATACTGTTAAAAAGGTTCATAATGGTTTTAGGTTAGTTTTTTTTTCTATTGTTATTATATTTATTATTTTTGAATTAGAAGTTGTAATTTTTGTTATTTTAGTACAATCTGATTTTTATAGATTTTTATCTTTTTTTTTAATTTTTTTTTATATTATTATTAGTTTATATATAGAGTGATATTATGGTAAATTAGTTTGATCTTTTTGAGTTTTTAGTATAATTTTTAATATAAATGATTGCAAACCATTAGATTAATAGCTTTGAGTTAATTTTTTAAGTTTTGAAAACTTTATTTAGATTTTTTTGATCTTTAACTTTGTTACTGAGGTAGTTTAAATTATTAAAATTTAATGTTAGGGGCATTATGATTGTTTTCAGTTTTTTTTTATTTAGTGAATGTTAATGAACTTTTATCTTTTTAAGATATTTAAAATTTTTTATTTTAAAAGATTTAGTATAATTTTAGTATTGTTTATTGTCTGTAAATTGGTTTTTAATCTTTTGATCTTTTAGTTTATTTAGAATTTTTTATTTACGATGAAAAGGTTAAGAGATTTTTTTTATTTTTTATTTGGGAAGTTCTTGTTTTTTATTTTTTTGTTTTTTTATTAATTATTTTTTTACCGTATGGTAAAAGGTCTTATAGTTTTGGTTATAATGATTTTTTTAGTTTTTTTTTTAGATATAATTTTGAAGTTTGTTTGTTTTTTTTAGTTTTATTAATTGTTTCTTTTATGATTTTTATTTATGGGTCTTTTTATATAGTTGGTGTTTCTCGTTTGTTTTATTTTTTTTTTGTTTTGTTTTTATTTGTTATAAGAATGGCTGCTTTAATTGTTTCTTGTGGAAATATTATTATGACTTTAGTTTTTTGGGCTTTTTTAGGTGTTAGAAGTTTTTTTTTGGTTTTGTTTTATGGTAATGTTGGTTCTCGTATAGGATCTATGAGTACTATTTTTACTAATCGTATTGGTGATTTTTGTATTTTTTTATTTTTTAATGGTTTTATTTTGTTTTCTTTGGGAAGTTTTTCTTATCAGTTTTTTGGTTCTTTATTAGTTTTTATATTATTTGTATCTGCTTTTGTTAAGGGTGGACAATATCCTTTTGGTAGTTGATTACCTAAGGCTATAGCTGCTCCTACTCCTGTTAGTTGTTTGGTACATAGTAGTACTTTGGTTACTGCTGGTATTATACTTATGGATTGTTATAGTTATTTATTTACTAATTCTGATGTTTTATCTTTTGTTTTTTATGTTGGGTTTTTTACTATAATTATTTCTGGTTTGTGTTCTCTTATTGAAGAGGATGCTAAAAAGATTATTGCTTTAAGTACTATGTCTCAGATTGGTTTTTGTTTTTTAGCTATTGGTTGTGGTTTGCATTATGTTTCTTATATTCATATAATTAGTCATTCTTTTTTTAAAAGTTTATTATTTATACAAATGGGTTATTTAATTTTTATTAATTTTGGTCAGCAAGATTATCGTGGTTATTCTAATTTTAGTTTTTGTGCTCCTGTTTTAGTTCAATTACAGGTTTTTTTATCTATTTTTTGTTTGTGTGGATTATTGTTTACTAGTGGTTATTGTAGTAAGGAATATTTTATATCTCGTTTTTATTTTGATTCTTTTGGTATTTTTTTGGTTTTTTTTTATTTTATTGGTGTTTTTTTAACTTTTTGTTATTGTTATCGTATTTTGTATTTGTTTCGTGTTGGTTGTTCTGGTTTTGATTATGTTGGTTTTTCTAGAATTTTATTTTATTTTTCGAGTTTTTTTTTAGTTTTTTTATCTGTTGTTTTTACTTTTTGGTGAATTTTTAGATTATTGAATTTACCTTTGGCTTTTAATCGTTTTGAATATTTGGGTGTTTTTTTTTATTTATTTTTTATTTTTTGTTTTTTTAATTATTTTTTTGGGTATTGTATTATTGAGTTAAAGAGTAAATTTTTTATAGATCATTATGCTCGTTATATTTATAAGGTATTTCCTAATTTTAGTTATTTTGATATTTTTATTGTTAGTTTTAATTATTTTTTTTGAGGTGTTACTCGTTTATTTTCTTTTTTTTTTTTTTCTTTATTTCCAGGTTTTTATCATTTTGGATTTTTAATTGTGTTTTTTTTTATATTGTTTTTTTTGTTTATTTAG